ACAAAGAACCGGCAACCCTACCTCGATCATATCCCGCGACATGGACAGAGACGTTTTCTTTTCAGCAAGACAAGCCCGAATTTATGGAATTATTGATGATATAGAGTTCTCAGATGATGAAGAGTTCTTAAGGGGTTGATCTTGTAGGGATTGTATTCATATGGATTTCGTTCAAATATGTGATTTTAGATTTGATCTCCGAGTTGAATATACATTCTATTAAATGGAAATAGAAGGAATTCATCATCAGTCGGTTAGGATCAATCTAAACCAGACCATTATATTATGTATACAATTCAACATGCCAACTATTAAACAACTTATTAGAAATCCAAGACAGCCAATCAGAAATGTCACGAAATCCCCCGCTCTTCGGGGATGTCCTCAGCGTCGAGGAACATGTACTAGGGTGTATGTGCGACTCGTTTAGATTATCAGCTGGCACATAACAAAAGAAAAAAAAAAAGAACTTTTCCAGTATAAATGGTCAGTATCTGAGTGAATGGGATAGAATGGAAGAAGGAACTCCACTCATTATTAAACTCTATCATATCCCTCTATTGTGTATAAAGTTTATGGTTTCCATTGGTGCAAATCCAATTACCTCAATTGAAGATGAGAATAAATTCTCCATTGGTAGCAAATGGTTATCCATTAAGCGGAGGAAATCCTATTTAAAAAACATAACGATTAGGCTCCCACTCTGGCAAGAACGGACTAACAGGGCCAGCTACCCCAGCTAACTTTCATACTTAAATACCGTTACTTTATAAGTAGATCTCGTTGTGAAAGACCTATTACTGGAAAATTCATGGGTAGAGCCAAAGAATGTGAACTATACAAGTTCCCAATAACGTTGATTAGTTGATTAAATGAAGTGAAAGGCTCCGGTGTATAGAGAAGACCTCACCGTTTCAGAAGTAACCATAGAAACGAAGGAACCCCACTATTTCTTTATCTAGTTTTATTTTTTTTTTACTCTATTTTTTATAGGAAAATAAAATTTCTTATGTCTTTCTTATTCTTGTTTCGTGGTAAAATACCTAAACAAAAAAAGAAAAATCGTGGTTGGGAAGGTTATAGTAGCAAAAGCCATTGGAATTTTTATTTTATACATTGGAGAAATCCGTTTTGTTAGTTATAGTAATAGAAGACAGAGTAAATAAAAGAATAGCTGAAAGAAAGAAAAAATGAGTTATTCGAAAAAGTTTCATTTATTCCATGACCAGAATTAAACGGGGATATATAGCTCGGAGACGCCGAACAAAAATGCATTTCTTTGCATCAAGTTTTCGAGGGGCTCATTCAAGGCTTACTCGAACTATGACTCAACAGGAAAAAAGAGCTTTGGCTTCAGCTCATCGGGATAGGGATAGGCAAAAGAGAGATTTTCGTCGGTTGTGGATCACTCGGATAAACGCAGTAATTCGCGAAAGAGGAGTATCCTATAGTTATAGTAAATTCATACACGATCTGTACAAGAACCAATTGCTTCTTAACCGTAAAATACTTGCGCAAATAGCTATATCAAATAGGAAATGTCTTTATATGATTTCGAACGAGATCATATAAATAAAAAAAGTAGATTGTAAAGAATCCAACGGAATATTTTCAATGGAGTTCCCGGAGAATGAACTCCGGGAAGGTAGAGTAGAAAGTACGATGATCAAATCTGATAAAATAGTAAAACACGTTCAATCCAAAAAGATTTCTGATTCATTTTTTTCTTATGACACGATAATCAAATATAGATTCACGGATTTTTCGAGCAAAACACCAATCCGCATTTGAGTTCGGATTGGAATTATGATTCAAGTGAAGTAAGCCTATTTCTTTTTTTTATTTATTTGGAATTTTTCTTTCTTTTGATCTTTATTTTGATTTCTAGCTTTCAAAGCATTAGTTCTAGCGGTCGACTCGCTTATTTGAAATCCTTTCCTTTTAAAGGGTAACAAAGATAAAATACGAGCTTGTTTTATCGCAAGAGTAATTAATCGTTGTTGTTTCAAGGTCAATCTATTCACTCGTCTAGATAATATTTTTCCTTGTTCACTAATAAATCGGCTAATTAAGCTCATGTTTCTATAATCAATTCGATCCCCCGATTGAATCGGGGGCAAACGCCTACGAAAAGATCGCTTGGATTTAAGAAAAGGTCGCTTGGATTTATCCATAGTTTGTTTAGTTTATTCCCTATCCCGAATATCTTATTTTCGTATTTTATATCTTATTTTCTTATTTTTTCATTAGAATTCAATTTCATTATCAATTTGCCCCAAATAGGATTTGTTTATTTCAATCTGTTATAGATCCGGTATAGAGAATGTCGTTCTTTTTTTCCCCCTCCTTGAAAGAAAGACCAATTTATTTTTTGATCTCTCGATGAATCGTATGTTTGTAACAATAGGGACAGAATTTTTTCAATTCTAATGGATTAGGCGTATTGTGCCGGTTCTTTTGAGTAATATATCTGGAAATGCCCGTTGATACCTTATTAACA